CTACCAACGAACAAAAAAGAAAGAGCCTAAGCAACGAATTTATCAAGCGAATTGAAGCTCTAGACAAGGGTTCTCTTGATGATGTACTTGAAAAAAGGACTAGATTGTACAATGATGGGACTGAGCAAAACTGCTTACCAAAAGTGTATGATCCTTTTTTGAGCGGACCCCACCGTGGAACAATTAGAAATTTCGATTTGGACTCAAGCATCAACAATCCTTTAAACAACCCGATAGAAGATTCCCTAACAAGCATGTGGAATAAGCTTAAGCTTCAAGATATCCTTCCTAATGATTTCCGAGAATTTGAAGATCAAGAAGACAAAAGGAAAGAAGATCAAGAAAACAAAAAAAGTGAAGATCAACAACAAAAAGAATATCAATATCAAAGTGCATTAAGTGCATTTGAAGACGAAGATAAAGAATATCAAAGTGCATTTGAAGATGAAGATCGAGAAATTCGAAGTGAATTTGCAGGGGAACCAAGGCCTAATACGGCTTTGAATTTAAACGAAAATGATGAAATCGAAAATGATGAAATTGAAAACCTTGAAATTGCAATCGAAAACTTTGAAATCGAAAAAAAGGTTTCTCGATGGTCATACAAATTGAACGTGGATTGGGGGGATTTGGAAAACGAGCCAAAAGACAATGAAGAAGAGGAAAATCAGGCTTATGATATTTGTTCACCAGAAGTAAGACGCGTAGTCATTTATACTGAGAAAGAGACTGAGAACGAGACTGAGAACGAGACTGAGAAAGAGACGGAGACTGGTGCGAATGCTAGGACTATCGAAAAAAATACTAAGACTACTACTGACGAAGATAAGACAGATAAAACTGCCGAGAATGCTCGGACTATCGAAAATCCTAAGACTACTACTGACGAAGATAAGACAGATAAGACTGCCGAGAATATTAAGACTACTACTGACGAAGATAAGACAGATAAAACTGCCGAGAATGCTCGGACTATTGAAAATCCTAAGAATACTATTAAGGATAAGGAAGAAAAGAAGGAGGAGGAGGAACCGGAAGAAATTGCTTTGCTTTCCTATCTAGAAGAACCAGATTTTGATCGCGATTTAATTAAAGGATCCATGCGAGCTCAACGACGCAAAATTTCTATTTTTCCACTGTTTCACCCATATGTGCGTTCCCCGCTTTTTTTGGGCCAAGAAGACAGAAAATTGTTTTTTTTTTTTTCTTTTGATATCCTCGAAATGCAGAGTTTGCTTTTCAGAATCAGAAATTTGGTGGGTAAATGCGTGGAATTCAAAACTTCTCATTCGCATTCTAAAGATACAGAAGAAAAAAAGAAAAAAAGGCTGGAGCAAGCAGAGCAAAAAGATCCGAGGGAAGAGGTGGAGGAGAAGAAGGTGGCAGACTTTTTCGAACTTTATGAGGCTCAACGACTAAGGGGTGTGCTTTTAGTAACCCTATCATTTCTTAGAAAATATATAATACTGCCCTCGTTGATAATAGCCAAAAATATTGGCCGTATGCTATTATTTCAATGTCCCGAGTGGCGCGAGGATTGGAAAGCGTGGAGTAAAGAAATGCATGTTAAATGTACTTATGAAGGGATTCCATTATCAGAAAATGAATTCCCCCAAAATTGGTTAGACGATGGTATTCAGATAAAGATCCTATTTCCTTTCGATCTAAAACCTTGGCACAAACCTCAAGTAGAATCTAATCATAAAGATCCAATGAAAAAGAAAGGAAAAGGTAAAAAAGGGAATTTTTGTTTTTTAACACCTTTCGGAATGGAAGCCGAAGGACCCTTTGGCCCTTACCGAGAAAAACCCTCCTTTTTTAAACCTATTTGGAAAGAAATTGATACAAACCTCAAAAAAGTGAAAAAGGAAGGTTTTCTAGCTCTAAGAATTTTAAAGCAAAGAACAAAAAGGTTTAGAAAGGTTTTAAAAAAACAAATACGTTGGATTTTCAAAATAATTGGATTTATCAAAAGAAAAATCCAAGAACTTAGAAAAGTAAAGACAATTCCAGTATCTGAGTGGGAGGAATTAAGTATAAATAGAAAAAATGATAATGATATAGTAAGTAATAATCCTATTACTGAATCGCTCGATCAAGTTAGATCCATGGATTGGATAAATGATTCCCTAACATCAAAAAAAATACCTGATATGGCTGATAGTACAAATGCAATCAAAGATCAAATTAAAACAATCACAACAGAAACTATAAAAATAATTAGAATTCCAGATATCGAAATGAGTTCTAAGAAACCAAGTTATGATGATAAGAAATTAGAGCCGCAGAAAGGGATTTTGCAAATATTCAAAAGAAGGAATACCCGATTAATACGCAAATGGCACTATTTCGTAAAATTGTTTATTGAAAGGATATACATAGAGATCCCTTTATATATAATTAATAGTATGAGAATCAATGTCAAAGTTTTTCTTGAATCAAATAAGAACACTTTTGTGAAATACAGTCCTAATGATGAATCAAATCAAAAAAAAATGCGTTTTATTTCGACTATAAAAGAATCACTTTCTATTTCTAATAGTAGTAATAATAATGAATATTCTTTTTGCGATCTCGCCTCTTTGTCACAGGCATACGTATTTTACAAATTATCACAAACTCAAATTATTAACAAGTATCACTGGAAATCTGTACTTCAATATCAGGGAACACTTCTTTTTCTTAAGGATCAAATAAAAGATTCCTTTAGAAGACAAGGAATATCTCATTCGAAATCAGGGCATAAGAAAATCCACAATATGAGAATAAATGAATGGAAAAATTGGTTAAGGGGACGTTATCACTATCAGTACAATTTATCAAAACCTCAATGGTCTCGACTAGTAGCGCAAACGCAAAAATGGCGAAATAGAATCCAGAAGAGTTCTATGGTTCAAACTAAAAACTCTCAAAATCTGGATTTTTATAAACAGAAAAAAGACCAATTAATTCATTATGAGAACGAAAAAAACAAGAATTATGCGAAGGCTCCTGTACTAAATAAAAAATTGAAAAATTACAAATATGATCGTTTATCACATAAATATATTCATTATGAAGATAAGAAGGGTTCATATATTTCTAGATCACCATTACAAGTAAATGAGGGCAACGAGCTTCTCTTTAATTATAAAAACAAGAAATATTCTCTTGAATTATATGATCTGTCGGAGGATGTAGTTGGTACTGGTTCTCTAAAAAAAAGAGAAGACTACGATAGGCATAGAAATCGGGAGAGAAAATATTTTGATTGGAGAATTTTTGATTTTTCTCTTAAAACAAAAATGGAGGATATAGAGTTCTGGCTCGATCTGGATATTGAGGTCAACATTCTTAAAAACATTAAAAAACGTAATATTTATCCAAAAATTGATAAAGAAGATAAGAAAGATAAGAAAAAGACTTTTTCTCTCGCGATTGATAAACAACTTAACGCGGCCAATCGAACAAAAAACATTTTTGACTGGATGGGAATGAATGAAGAAAGAATAAAAATGGATCCGATATCTAAGACATCTACTCTGAAACTCTCGTTTTTACCCCCAGAATTTGTGTCACTTTATGATACATATAAGATTCAACCATGGAGCATACCAATCAATTCGCTTCTTTTCAATTTTGATGGAGATGAGAACGCTATTGAAAAAAAGGATTCTGAATTAGAAACTAAAAAGAAAGAAGAAAATAAAAAGTCAGTCCAGGGAAATATTGGCTCAGATGGCTCAAACCAACAAAAAGATTTGAAAGAAGATTCTAACAAAAATGACAAGCAACCTAAGAAGAAGAAAACATCAGAATTAGATCTTTTACTAAAAAAAAATTCTGTTTTTCAAGCAAAATTAGACGAACCTTCACCTTTGTATTCGAATAATGTACTATACGATAATATAAAAGTAATTTCTCTACTGGTTAGACTGCAAAATCCAACGGAAATTACTCTAATTTCGATCAAAAGAGAGGACCTGAGGGTAGAGCTAATCCCATTGACAAATACTCAACCTATTGCCGAGTTAGTAAAAAAGGGATATTTGTTTATTGAACCGGCTAAGTTATCAATAAAATGGGATGGGCAATCTATTATGTATCAAACAATAACGGTTTTACATGTACTTAAAAATAAGCAAAAAATGAAAAGTTATCAAAAAAGCCAAGAAAAAAGAAATGTTGATAAGAAGGGTTTTTATAAACCCATTCCTCGACACAAAAAGTTGCTCGGGAATAGAGAAAAAAATCATAATGATTTACTTGTTATTGAAAATATTTTATCTCCTAGACGTCGTAGAGAGTTAAGAATTCGACTTTGTTTAAATTCAGGAGATGGAAATGTTGTGGATAGAGATCTAGCATTTTGTAAGGGTAACAAAGCAAGTACAAGTAACTGTCTTCAAGTTTTGGATAAAGGTAAAAGTTTTGATATAAATGCAAAGAAATTTATGAAGTTTAAATTATTTCTTTGGCCCAATTATCGATTAGAAGATTTAGCTTGTATGAATCGCTATTGGTTTGATACCAATAATGGTAGTTGTTTCAGTATGTCAAGAATCCGTATGTATCCACAATTGAGAATTACTTGATGGTCCATTTTTTATGAATCACATGCCATATCTTATATGGTATATGAAGGCAAGGAGATAGACAAAAGTGTTATGTTATATTAGATTCTGGTACATAAATAATACTGATTTAACGACATTATCCTATCCGAAATGAATTAAGAATCGGCAGGCTCTTCTTAATCTTAAGTCCAACTGCTTCTCTTTTTTGAGTGCAAAGTCGATCAGCCATACCCGTTTTTGTATTCATATCCGAAAAAAGGAAAAGTGGATTGAGTAATCGAATTTGATAAAAAAAGCAAGTATCTAAAAAAATTCAAATGAACTTTTGGTGTATAACAAACGCAAATGTATTATTATTAGTGATCGGTAAAACCCAGATTTGTCAATTTGTAAAAAAAAAGCGGGAGTGAGAAGAATTCTTTTTATGGTAAAAAATTCATTTATCTCAGTTATTTCTATTTCGCAAGAAGAAAAAAAGGGGTCTGTTGAATTTCAAATATTCAGTTTCACCAATAAGATAAGGAGACTTACTTCACATTTAGAATTGCACAGAAAAGATTATTTATCTCAGAGAGGTTTACGTCAAATTCTAGGAAAACGTCAACGGCTACTATCTTATTTGTCAAAGAAAAATAGAGTACGTTATAAAGAATTAATTAGTAAATTCGATATTCGGGAGATAAAAACCCACCCCAATTCATTTTGAAATTCGTTTGCAGCAATTCACGGAATAAGGAATCGGAGAAAAAATATATGACTGTACCAACTACAAGAAAAGATCTCATGATAGTCAATATGGGTCCTCAACACCCATCAATGCATGGTGTTCTTCGACTCATCGTTACTCTAGATGGTGAGGCTGTTATTGACTGTGAACCTGTATTGGGTTATTTACACAGAGGAATGGAAAAAATTGCAGAAAATCGAACAATTATACAATATCTGCCTTATGTAACACGTTGGGATTATTTAGCTACTATGTTTACAGAAGCAATAACAGTAAATGCACCAGAACAATTAGGAAATATTCAAGTACCTAAAAGAGCCAGCTATATTAGAGTCATTATGCTGGAACTGAGTCGCATAGCTTCTCATTTGTTATGGCTTGGCCCTTTTATGGCGGATATCGGTGCGCAGACTCCTTTTTTCTATATTTTCAGAGAGAGAGAACTTATATATGATCTATTCGAAGCTGCGACGGGTATGCGAATGATGCATAATTATTTCCGTATTGGGGGAGTAGCTGCTGATCTACCTCATGGATGGATAGATAAATGTTTAGATTTCTGTGATTATTTTGTAACAGGGGTTACTGAATATCAAAAACTTATTGCACGGAATCCTATTTTTTTGGAAAGAGTTGAAGGGGTGGGCTTTATTAGCGGAGAGGAAGCAATAAATTGGGGCTTATCCGGACCCATGCTACGAGCTTCCGGAATGCCATGGGATCTTCGTAAAGTTGATCATTATGAGTCTTATGACGAATTTGATTGGGAAGTGCAATGGCAAAAAGAAGGCGATTCTTTAGCGCGTTATTTAGTCCGAATCAGTGAAATGAAAGAATCTATCAAAATTATTCAACAAGCTCTGGAACAAATCCCGGGGGGTCCTTATGAAAATTTAGAAGTACGCCGCTTTGATAGTGCAAGGGATTTCGAATTGAATGATTTTGATTATCGATTTATTAGTAAAAAACCTTCGCCCACTTTTGAATTGTCAAAACAAGAACTTTATGTGAGAGTAGAAGCCCCTAAAGGGGAGTTGGGAATTTTTCTAATAGGGGATCAGAGTGTTTTTCCCTGGAGATGGAAAATTCGTCCACCAGGTTTTATCAATTTGCAAATTCTTCCTCAGCTAGTTAAAAGAATGAAATTGGCTGATATTATGACAATACTAGGTAGTATAGATATCATTATGGGAGAAGTTGACCGTTGAAATGATAATGGATACGACAAAAGTACAACAAGCTATCAATTCCTTTTCCAGATCGGAATCATTAAAAGAGTTTTACGGACTCATATGCTTGCTTGTTCCTATTTTTACTCCTTTATCGGGAATCGTCATAGGGGTGCTAGTAATTGTGTGGTTAGAACGACAAATATCTGCAGGAATACAACAACGTATTGGACCCGAGTATGCCGGTCCTTTCGGAATTCTTCAAGCTTTAGCAGATGGGACCAAACTCATTTTCAAAGAGGATCTTCTCCCCTCTAGAGGGGATATTCTTTTATTCAGTCTTGGGCCGTCTATCGCGGTCATATCAATCTTATTAAGTTATTCCGTAATTCCTTTTGGCTATCGCCTTGTTCTAGCCGATCTGAGTATAGGTGTTTTTTTATGGATTGCAATTTCAAGTATTGCTCCTATTGGACTTCTAATGTCAGGGTATGGATCAAATAATAAATATTCCTTTTTAGGTGGTCTACGAGCCGCTGCTCAATCAATTAGTTATGAAATACCATTAACTCCATGTGTATTATCAATCTCTCTACGTGCGATTCGTTAGGATATTCATCAGTCGGGGCGATGAACTAAATTAAATACAGATAGTTATATGAGTGAAACAAAACAGCTTAAAAATTGGCAGTAAAAAATTGAGTCTCATTCCCTAGGTACAAGAGTTAAGTGAAAGTAAAGATAAGCAGTAGAAACTAGAAACTGTTTCCCAAAGATTGGTGGATTAGTCCTCAGGGTTTTGAAGCGGATACAAAAGATCAACCTATAGGGAGTTTTTACTTTTTACTATATCTTTGTATTACTATACTATGTACTATACTATGGGGGGGTTGGGCAAAAATTAGTGGACGGTTAGGAATACTAAGGTACACAAAAGATTAGTAATATAGAGTATCCCGAGGGACGGATATTTCCGTATAAAAGGAATCCTAATAGGGGCTTTAAGTTAGTAGAAACGATCAAGTAGTACTTCCCCATGATCCCGATCCAGAGTATGCTCCTATCCACTGATTCAAGAAATTCCTATCAGGAACGAAGTAATCCTTTATTTTCTTTTAGATTCTTTTTTTCTTTTTTATGAGAAAGAAGAAGAGGAACGAAAGAAAAAAAACGGAACTCTTATTCTTTATTTCTTTATCCATATTAATAATTAATACACATATAACTCTTATCACAATTCATGAACTAATAACTAATATAACTAATAGAGTGTCTTTTTTTTTTTTTCGTAATGGAAAGGGGTATGAATACAAATAGTCATAAGTAGTTTATTTAAGGATGAAGTTTTTACTAAATAAAGTTGAAATTCTATTCTAAAGGATAAGATCAATTCATAAGCACTTTTTTATAGCAGACAGGATTGCATTGGTCTAATTTTGGACTTTACGATGTATCGTTACTCGACCTACTCTACAAACAACAAACATAGTGAGATACCATCAAAGAGGTCCTTATATTTATTTGTGGCCATCGAGGAGCCGTATGAAGTTGAAGTTTCATGTACGTTTTTGCAATAGCGACGGGAAGAGTGATGTTACCATCGACTAGAATTATCTAACAGTTCAAGTACAGTTGATATAGTTGAGGCGCAATCAAAATATGGTTTTTGGGGGTGGAATCTGTGGCGTCAACCTATAGGGTTTATGGTTTTTCTAATTTCTTCCCTAGCGGAATGTGAGAGATTACCTTTTGATTTACCGGAAGCAGAGGAAGAACTAGTTGCGGGTTATCAAACCGAATATTCGGGTATTCAATTTGCTTTATTTTACCTTGCTTCCTATCTAAACCTACTAGTTTCTTCATTATTTGTAACAGTTCTTTACTTGGGTGGTTGGAATTTTTCTATTCCGTACATACTCATTCCTGAGCTTTTCGGAAATAATGAAGTGTGTAGAGTCTTTGGAACGACAATAGGTATTTTTATTACATTAGCTAAAGCTTTTTTGTTCCTGTTCATTCCTATCACAACAAGATGGACTTTACCTAGGCTGAGAATGGACCAACTATTGAATCTTGGGTGGAAATTTCTTTTACCTATTTCTTTGGGGAATTTTTTATTAACAACTTCGTTCCAACTCCTTTCATTATAATGGAAAGGCATGGCATGGGATTTTTAGGATATGATAGTATAGCTTCATAACTTCTCTCAACCAATAGAAAGAAACATGAAATTTATTCAGAGATATTCACGATATGCTCCCTATGGTAACTGGGTTCATGAATTATGGTCAACAAACAGTACGAGCTACGAGGTATATTGGCCAAAGTTTTTTGATTACCCTATCTCATGCGAATCGTTTGCCGGTAACTATTCACTATCCTTATCAAAAATTCATCACATCGGAGCGTTTTCGTGGTCGAATACATTTTGAATTTGATAAATGTATTGCTTGTGAAGTATGTGTTCGTGTATGCCCTATAGATCTACCTGTTGTTGATTGGAAATTGGAAACGAATATTCGAAAGAAACGATTGCTTAATTACAGTATTGATTTTGGAATATGTATATTTTGTGGTAACTGCGTCGAGTATTGTCCAACAAACTGTTTATCAATGACTGAAGAATATGAGCTTTCTACTTATGATCGTCACGAATTAAATTATAATCAAATTGCTTTGGGTCGATTACCAATGTCAATAATTGGAGATTACACAATTCAAACAATTATGAATTCGATTCCAATAACAAAAAGCGTGGGTAATTCTGTTCATTCAATAACAATTACTTAATTAGATTAGTCAAATTTGGTTTTGATTGAACTTGAGGAAGCGAAGTTTGCTTAATCAATACCTAAACCTAAGAATCCTAAGATTGTTAAGAATCGGGGCTTGCTTTGTGTTAAAAATTCTAAAATATATGAGGCTTTCGAAATCTATAAATGAAATTGCATTTTTTCGTTTTTTCGTATAGAAAAAGCAGATGCAAGTAAAATGACTAAGTGTATCTACATCAACTAACACCCTATAAAAGGATTTCATTCAATTAGAAACTAGAAACGTATTAAAAAATAGGATAATGTCTTTTTTCTCGGTCGGGTCAATAAGGTCATGAAGGATTTCGGCTGAATTTCTCTCTTAATTTTACATATTTACATAAAATAAAAAATGGATTTACCTGCGCCAATACATGATTTTCTCTTAGTATTTTTAGGGTTGGGTCTTATAGTCGGTGGTCTAGGAGTAGTATTACTTACCAATCCTATTTATTCTGCCTTTTCGTTGGGATTGGTGCTTGTTTGTATATCCTTATTCCATATTCTTTCGAATTCCTATTTTCTAGCTGCGGCACAGCTACTTATTTACGTGGGAGCCATAAATGTCCTAATCGTTTTTGCTGTGATGTTCATGAATCGTTCAGAATATTCCAATGATGCCCACCTTTGGACTGCGGGGGATGGGATCACTTCACTAGTTTGTACAAGTCTTTTTTTTTCACTAATTACTACTATTTCAGATACATCATGGTACGGAATTATTTGGACCACAAGATCAAACCAAATTCTAGAACAGGATTTGATAAATAATGGTCAACAAATTGGGATTCATTTATCAACGGATTTTTTTCTTCCATTTGAACTTATTTCTATAATTCTTTTAGTTGCCTTGATAGGCGCAATTGCTATAACTCGTCAGTAATAAATACTCATAAAAAAAAACTAAGGATTTCCTTTCTTTTCTTTTTTATTTTAATGCTTCTTTTAGCTTGTTCATGTATAAAATGGAAATGTTTTAGTTAGGTCTATTACCAATATTTTCATTACATACTTGGTATACTCTATCAGTTCAGTTACATTATTGTTCATATTGAAATGAATCAAGATTGAATTGGTGCGGGGTAGTTCAATGATGCTCGAGCATATACTTGTTTTGAGCGCCTATTTATTATCTATGGGTATCTATGGATTGATTACAAGTCGAAATATGATTAGAGCGCTTATGTGTCTTGAGCTTATACTGAATGCAGTGAATTTGAATTTCATAACATTTTCTGATTTTTTTGATAGTCGTCAATTAAAAGGAGACATTTTCTCGATTTTTGTTATAGGTATTGCAGCCGCTGAAGCGGCTATTGGATTAGCTATTGTTTCGTCAATTCATCGTAATAGAAAATCAACTCGTATCAATCAATCAAATTTGTTAAATAAATAGCAGTAATCGTAGGCATATAGATAAAGAAAAGAATAGACGCTATTTTTGAAAATCTAAGAAGGCGAAGTATCTTGGTCCTCTCTCATGAGCAGATACAGAAGTAGATTGATTACAAACTCATTCTAGTAAATGGAAATCGTTGATTCATCTGGTGTTTAAATGTATTTCATTTACTAATACTAAGTTATTTTACTAGAACTAGATCGAAAATTTATGATGTTCAAAAAATGGATAGATCCAATGTCACATTCAGTAAAGATTTATGATACATGCATAGGGTGTACCCAATGTGTACGAGCTTGCCCCACAGATGTATTAGAAATGATACCTTGGGACGGATGCAAAGCTAAACAAATTGCTTCTGCTCCAAGAACAGAAGACTGCGTGGGTTGTAAAAGGTGTGAATCCGCCTGTCCAACGGATTTCCTGAGTGTACGGGTTTATTTATGGCATGAGACAACTCGCAGCATGGGTCTAGCTTATTGATACCTTGCAAAAAATTCTACTTGCACTCTTTTTATTTTTCTTTACCGACAAAAACCCATACTCGATATTATATATATCTAATTATGTATTTTTCGAGTATGGGTTTTTCTGTCCAAAGTGTATCTTGTCTTTACCACGAATTCTTTTCCTTGGTTAACAATAATTGTTGTTTTGCCGATATTCGCGGGCTCTCTCATTTTCTTTTTCCCTCATAGAGGAAATAAGGTAATTAGGTGGTATACTATTTGTATTTGTCTATTAGAACTCCTTCTAACCACCTATGCATTCTGTTATCATTTTCAATTGGACGATCCATTAATCCAATTGGAAGAGGATTATAAATGGATAAATATTTTTGATTTTCACTGGAGACTCGGAATCGATGGACTTTCCATAGGACCCATTTTACTGACGGGATTTATTACCACTCTAGCTACTTTAGCGGCTTGGCCGGTTACTCGAGATTCACGATTGTTCCATTTCCTAATGTTAGCAATGTATAGCGGTCAAATAGGATCATTTTCCTCTCGAGATCTTTTACTTTTTTTCATTATGTGGGAGTTGGAATTAATTCCTGTCTACCTACTTCTTTCTATGTGGGGCGGGAAGAAACGTTTGTACTCAGCTACAAAGTTTATTTTGTATACTGCGGGGGGTTCTATTTTTCTCTTAATCGGAGTTTTGGGTATGAGTTTATATGCTTCTAATGAACCGACATTACAGTTTGAAACATTAGCTAATCAATCATATCCTGTAGTATTGGAAATACTATTATATCTTGGATTTTTTATTGCTTATGCTGTAAAACTTCCAATCATACCCCTACATACATGGTTACCGGATACCCACGGAGAAGCACATTATAGTACATGTATGCTTTTAGCCGGAATCTTATTAAAAATGGGAGCATATGGATTAGTTCGTATCAATATGGAATTATTACCCCACGCTCATTCTCTATTTTCTCCCGGGTTGATGATAATAGGGACAATTCAAATAATCTATGCAGCTTCAACATCTCCTGGTCAACATAATTTAAAAAAGAGAATTGCTTATTCTTCCGTATCTCATATGGGTTTCACAATTATAGGAATTAGTTCCATAACAGATGCGGGACTCAATGGGGCTATTTTACAAATGATCTCTCATGGATTTATTGGCGCTGCGCTTTTTTTCTTGGCAGGAACGAGTTATGATAGAATACGTCTTGTTTCTCTCGACAAAATGGGAGGAATAGCTATCCCAATGCCAAAAATATTTACATTATTTAGTAGTTTCTCAATGGCTTCTCTTGCATTGCCAGGAATGAGCGGTTTTTTTGCGGAATTGGTAGTATTTTTTGGAATAATAACTAGTCAAAAATATTTTTTCATGTCAAAAATACCCATTACATTTCTAACGGCAATTGGAATGATATTAACTCCTATCTATTCATTATCTATGTTACGTCAGATTTTCTATGGATACAAACAATTTCATGCCCCAAACTCTCATTTTTTTGATTCCGGACCGCGAGAACTTTTTGTTTCGATTTGTATACTTTTACCAATAATTGGTATTGGTATTTATCCAGATTTCGTTTTTTCCCTATCAGTTGACAAGGTAGAAATTATTTTATCTAATTATTTTTTTTTATAGATACTTTGTTTTTATCAAAAAAATAAAAGAATAATATAATAAGATATCTATCAAGTAAAAAAAACTTGATTGAATTAGATACGTTTGGAGTTTTTGTTTGAGAACCGTAAAAAACTTTATGGTTCTCAAACAAAAACTCTTACAAACTTTTGTTATATACGCTATCCCCCTGTCCCTGTATTCGATTTCTAAGGATCCTTCTTCAATTAGAAGTTAATGTGAATGAACCATAACTATGTAGTCCTATTCCTAATAGATTTATCCCGAAATAGCATATCCAAATTATAAGAAATCCCGTAGAAGCCACAATTGCAGAGTTTATGCCTTGCAAATTCTTATTTGTTCGAGTATGTAAATAAATCCCAAATATAGCCCAAGTAATAAATGCCCAAGTTTCCTTGGGATCCCAATTCCAATATGACCCCCACGCTTCATTAGCCCACACTGCTCCGGAAAGGATACCGATGGTTAAAAAGAGAAAACCTAGACTAATGATACGACAACCCCAAAAATCCAATTGATGAATGAATTGATACCTATGATAATTTCTAAACGAAATAAAAAAAGGATTTCGCACAACATTGCTTATTTCATTCATGTATTTTGTCTCGCCAGAATAAAATGGCCCCGTTAATAAATAATGAATTTTACCAAGAATCTCTAGGTTTTTTCGAAATGTAATTACTAGAAGGGCCATTGATAATAAAGATCCGCATAGAAGAGCTGCGTAGCTCAATACCATCATACTTACGTGCATCATTAACCACTGAGATTGGAGAGCGGGTACTAATTTTGTGGATTGATGAATTTCAGTTAAAAGACCTGAAGTAGCAAACCCTTGGGTAAAAATAGCACTTGGCGTGGTTATTGTACTTAAATGATTTTTATGGTTCCTAAAATAGGGAACTAAATGAATCATGGAAAAACTCCACGAAAGGAACATTAATGATTCATATAAATCACTTAAGGGGAAATGACCTGAATAAATCCACCGAATCACTAAAAATCCTGTTATACACAAAAAAGAAGCTTTCATCCCTTTTTCTGACGAATCATATAGTTCAACAATTTCGTGGACTAATAAGGTCATCAAATAAATAGTAGTTACAATTGAAACAATCGAAAAAGAGACGTGAGTTAATATATGTTCTAAAGTCAAAAATATCATAAAAATCCTAAAAGTCAATATGGAATTCAAGAATTCAAGTCATTATAGAATAGGATCTATTTTAGTTCTTTTTGAAGATGCCGCCACTCGGACTCGAACCGAGATGCTCTAGCACTGCTTCCTAAGAGCAGCGTGTCTACCAATTTCACCATAGCGGCGTGCTCGAAATCATAATAGCCCATCTATATTCAATATTCAATCGTTGAGATGGCAGGATTGAATTAGTATCCCTTAGCTTTAGAAAAAAAATGAATAAAGACTTACTATAATAATAAAAAAATAATAACTATTTGAACATATTCAATAAAAGAAAAAGAAAAAAGAATCTTTAGTTGTGAAATAGTGTAAGTTTTCATAATCCAATGCTTTTTTTATCTAGTTAAAAGGGAAGCTCTTCGAGAATTTACCCGTCTTAACTAGATCGTGACCCAATTCTTATTTTTTGAGAATTTTTTCTCTATCTTTATGCGAGATATATTCTATATTAAAATGAAAAATGAAAACCTTCGTAAAACTAAAAAAAGAAGACTTTTTTTAGTTTTTGTATTATTTTCATTTGAAAAAGTGAATAGATGGGAAAGATTCTAATCCCTATCCCACAAAAACTTACAAAAAAAAAAAAAAACGAAAGATAAAAATGTTATACTTATACCTTGAACTCAATTTTACTTAAGTATTAAGTATTAAGTAAAAATAATCATTTATTTTGGTTATTGCAATATTCGGTAAATAGATTATAGAATATATATATATATTTTATGTATATAATTAATATAAAAAATATATACAGAATCCTGAGTAGCCATTTACCCCAATAAATAAAGAAAGATAATATAAATTGATGGGAATACTTCCTATTATTTTACTAATTTACTAAATGAAATTAGCAAATTGAGCGATTCGTCGGCATTCAATTTAGAATAGTTCAATGCTTTACTACATTACTTTTTTCGATTAGTCGCACAAAAAAAAAATTGAAAATTCCCGGAAAAAAGATATCTTGCAAAAGCAAATTCTTTTACTGTCGCCCAGCACCTTTTTGAATTTACAAATATTTTGACGAATACGTTTTTTTGGAACCATCATTAAAAATGAAAACAGAAAAAAATAAAGAGGTTATTTACTATATTATAGTTAACTGGGTAAGACTTCTATTGATCAAAATAGAGATTTTTTACTGTATTAGATAAAATATCCGTACATACAAGATCAAAAGTAAAGAATCATTTTTCTCATTTTTCTTTGTTACTATTTAATATATCTTATCTTCTCTTCGCATTAAGATTTATTTCGACGATCTCCATTTCTTGCTGCTATAGATATAGCAATTTAATTGCTTATTCTTATTAATTTAATAATAAAAAGGGATTTGATTGAGTATCTCCAGATAGTTTCGTCGTGTTATATTAAATTAACAAAAAATAGATCAAAAAGTTTCATGAAACCTACCTGCTTGAAAAAGAAAAAACGCTATTGTAATGGAAAAATTGTCAAAATTTCCATTTTCAAATTAGAACGAGTCAATGAGTTAGTTGTTATATTAATTGGTTGAGTGATACTTGACTTGATAATAAATAATATTTTTCATAATTTATTTGTTTTCTTTTTTTTTTCAGTTATATGCGATTTGATTTCTATTTAATTTAAATCGTCATTTTCTTTATTCAATTCTTTTTTGCTTTTTCCCCAAGAGATAAGAACTGGTGAATCGGAAACAATTAAAAAATAAAAAAAAAAAAAATACAAAAAGTTTTCTTTTTTTATGGAACATACATATCAATATGCATGGATCATACCTTTTGTTCCACTCCCAGTTCCTATTGCTATAGGAGTGGGACTTCTCCTTTTTCCGACCGCGACAAAAAGCCTTCGCCGTATGTGGGTTTTTCCTAGTGTTTTATTACTCAGTATCATTATGATTTTTTCAGCGGATCTGGCTATTTATCAAATAAACGTCAGTATTGCTCATCAATATGTATGGTCCTGGACTATCCATAATGATTTTTCCTTAGAATTTGGCTATTTGATAGATCCGCTTACTTCCATTATGTTATTATTAATTACTACTGTTGGGATAATGGTTCTTATTTATAGTGACAATTATATGTCTCATGATCAAGGATATTTGAGATTTTTTGCTTATATGAGTTTGTCTAATGCTTCTATGTTGGGATTAGTAACTAGTTCTAATTTGATACAAATTTATTTTTTTTGGGAATTGGTTGGAATGTGTTCCTTTCTATTAATAGGTTTTTGGTTCACACGACCTATTGCGGCAAGTGCTTGTCAAAAAGCCTTTGTAACTAATCGCGTAGGGGACTTTGGTTTATTATTAGGAATCTTGGGTTTTTATTTTATAACGGGTAGTTTCGACTTTCGAAATTTGTTCGAAATAACCAAAAATTTGATTGATAATGATGGGTTCAATTCTTTATTTCTTACTTTCTTTGCCTCCCTATTATTCGTTGGTGCAGTTGCTAAATCGGCACAATTTCCCCTTCATGTATGGTTACCTGATGCCATGGAAGGGCCTACTCCTATATCAGCTCTTATCCATGCTGCTACTATGGTAGCAGCAGGAATTTTTCTTGTAGCTCGACTTATTCCTCTTTTTATATCTATACCCTACGTAATGAATTTTATTTCTTTAATAGGTATGATAACATTACTATTAGGGGCTACTTTGGCTCTTGCTCAAAGAGACATTAAGAGAAGTTTAGCCTATTCTACAATATCTCAATTGGGTTATACTATGTTAGCTTTAGGTATGGGATCTTATCGAGTGGCTTTATTTCATTTGATCACCCATGCCTATTCGAAAGCATTATTATTTTTAGGTTCTGGATCCATTATTCATTCAATGGAAACCTGTATTGGATATTCGCCAGAAAAAATCCAGAATATGGCTCTTATGGGGGGTTTAACAAAATATTTACCAATTACAAAAACTTCCTTTTTGTTAGGTACACTTTCTCTTTGTGGTATTCCACCTCTTGCTTGTTTTTGGTCCAAAGACGAGATTCTTTATGATAGCTGGGGATATTCGCCTCTTTTTGCGATAATAGCTTCTTTCACGGCGGGTTTAACTGCATTTTATATGTTTCGAATGTATTTACTGACTTTTGAGGGGCATTTAAACGTTTATTTTCAAAATTTTAACGGCAAAAAAAATAGCTCGTTCTACTCACTATCTATATGGGGTAAAGATGGATTGAAATTGAGAAAAGCAAATTTGCTTTTCTCAACAATAAATAATATTGAAAGCGTTTCCCTTTTTTTGAAAAAAGGGTATCCAATTCATGGGAATGCAAGAAATGTGATGCGACCTCTTTTTACTATTACTCTTTTTTCCAATAAAAAAAATTCAATCTATCCCCAGGAATCGGACAATACAATGCTATTTCCACTTATTGTATTGGTTTTATTTACTTGTTTCATCGGATCCATAGGACTTCCTTTTGATCAAAAGGAAGTCTATTTTGATATATTATCAAAATGGTTAGCTCCGACGATAACTTTTTTACAGTCAAATTCAAACAATTCTATGGATTCGTATGAATTTGTCACAAATTCATTTTTTTCAGTAAGTATAGCCTTTTTTGGAATATTTATAGCGTCTCTTTTATATAGGCCTGTTTATTCATCTTTTCATAATTTTGGCTTAATGAATTTATTTATGAAAACGGGGCCTAAAAGACTCTTCTGGGACCAAAAAATCAATATTCTCTATAATTGGTCATATAATTGTGCTTATATTGAAGCTTTTTATAAAACTATCTTTATTAGTGGCATAAGAAGGTTAGCAGAACAAATGTCTTTTTTTGATAGAGGGGTAATTGATGGAATTACGAACGGGGTTGGTGTTATAAGTTTCTTTGTAGGAGAGGGGATAAAATATATGGGGGGCGGTCGAATTTCTTCTTATCTTTTCTTTTATTTATTTTATTTATCCATTTTTCTTTTTTTAGTAATTTACTACTTACTATAGCTATAGTGACGTTTTCTTTTACTTTATTTTTCGATGAGAACAGAAAGAAAAAGAATAAGCCTACTCCGCGGAGCAATGCCAACATAAGCCAAGTCCCAACCCGAGTATGAAACATTGTCGCCAAAAGGAGGCAATATTTTGATTGACATCCTCTGATTCCGTAGAACAAGAGATAGCCATTCCTAATATAATCAGACAAATCTCAGTTTTACTAAAAGGTAATCTCTGTCTCTCTGTCTTCGTTGTCGTTGAGCTCGCATGGATCCTTTAATTAAATCGCGATCAAAATCTGGTTCTTCTAGATAGGAAAGCAAAGCAATTTCTTCCGGTTCCTCCTCCTCCTTCTTTTCTTCCTTATCCTTAATAGTATTCTTAGGATTTTCAATAGTCCGAGCATTCTCGGCAGTTTTATCTGTCTTATCTTCGTCAGTAGTAGTCTTAATATTCTCGGCAGTCTTATCTGTCTTATCTTCGTCAGTAGTAGTCTTAGGATTTTCGATAGTCCGAGCATTCTCGGCAGTTTTATCTGTCTTATCTTCGTCAGTAGTAGTCTTAGTATTTTTTTCGATAGTCCTAGCATTCGCACCAGTCTCCGTCTCTTTCTCAGTCTCGTTCTCAGTCTCGTTCTCAGTCTCTTTCTCAGTATAAATGACTACGCGTCTTACTTCTGGTGAACAAATATCATAAGCCTGATTTTCCTCTTCTTCATTGTCTTTTGGCTCGTTTTCCAAATCCCCCCAATCCACGTTCAATTTGTATGACCATCGAGAAACCTTTTTTTCGATTTCAAAGTTTTCGATTGCAATTTCAAGGTTTTCAATTTCATCATTTTCGATTTCATCATTTTCGTTTAAATTCAAAGCCGTATTAGGCCTTGGTTCCCCTGCAAATTCACTTCGAATTTCTCGATCTTCATCTTCAAATGCACTTTGATATTCTTTATCTTCGTCTTCAAATGCACTTAATGCACTTTGATATTGATATTCTTTTTGTTGTTGATCTTCACTTTTTTTGTTTTCTTGATCTTCTTTCCTTTTGTCTTCTTGATCTTCAAATTCTCGGAAATCATTAGGAAGGATATCTTGAAGCTTAAGCTTATTCCACATGCTTGTTAGGGAATCTTCTATCGGGTTGTTTAAAGGATTGTTGATGCTTGAGTCCAAATCGAAATTTCTAATTGTTCCACGGTGGGGTCCGCTCAAAAAAGGATCATACACTTTTGGTAAGCAGTTTTGCTCAGTCCCATCATTGTACAATCTAGTCCTTTTTTCAAGTACATCATCAAGAGAACCCTTGTCTAGAGCTTCAATTCGCTTGATAAATTCGTTGCTTAGGCTCTTTCTTTTTTGTTCGTTGGTAGAAACCCAACGATTATATAGTTCTTCCGAGGATCTTGTTTCTGTCGTGTCTAAAAACCACCTTTTTTGTATCATTTCAAAAAAAGTTGACAAACTGGGTGGATATGTAAAAGAGATTCTTTGTTTTCCGTCACTTAGGCATGTAGCAAAAAAATATTGTGCCATTTCGTTTTCGTTTCTTACAGCATTTGCAGGTTGATTGGTTGTTATATATCGCAATGGACGATTCCATCGTTTATAATCGAAAAGAAGAGTCACAATAGGTTTTTCAAATTTCTCCTTTGTTTTTTCCTCTTCATCCACTTGGATCTCTTCGGAATCGGAAGTGGTTTCTATTTCTACATCTGTTTCTTCCTCACTTTCCCCCATTTCTTTTTTTTTTTTTGAGTTTTCCTTCAGTTTCTTAGTGAAAATAGGCGAGGGTATTCCGCCTAAATTGTAGGCACAGGTGATAAATAAGAGAATACTCAAAATTCGACCCATAGAAGTTCTCAAGTCTGCCACAAGGTACTTATTTGATCTAGCGTGCCTTCTACCTATACGCGGCATTGCTATGATAGAAGGATTTTGCCGTATCCAGAATACTACCCATCCAACCCATTTCATGAAAAAAATGTGACCAATTAACCAACCAAGAAAACTACTTGTTACAAATAAGATCTTGTTGTTGTATCGAAAGATATAAATGTTGACTAATCTAG